TTTTTTTATTATTTTTAATTTTAATATTTAAAATAAAAATTAAAAAAAACGGAACAAAATTATTAGTTATTATATAAATGATTTATATATTTATATAATTATTTATTAAATAATATATTTATATAAAATGGGTGATATTATTTATAGGCCTATTAGTCTTATATATGAAAAAAAAAAGTATTTATTAATTATTAATAAATTTATATTAAAAATAAACATATATATAAATATTATATGTTTGATGTATTTATTTAAATTTTAGGAAAAATGCTTAGTTTTAGTTTAGTAAGAAGTAGTTTACTTGTACTTTGTATTTGTGTTTTTTTTTCTTATTTTTTAAAATTAAAATTATGATTTTATTTTTACATAATATTAGAGAAAATGTCATTCCTTAAAAAAAAAAATTAGGGGAAATAATTAAGAGAATTGTACTATAAAAATTTATTAAATAAACTAATAAATTATATATTAATTTTTATATAAATTATTAAAATATATTTAATAATATATTATATAAAAAAAAATTATGTTTTTAAATTAATTATAACATTATTTTATTCTAGTTAAATATTTTATTATTATTTTATTTTACATGTAAATTTTTGTGTGAATTATTTTTAATTTTAAAAATTAATTATTTTTTATTTATTCGCAGTAATTAATATTAATTATAAAAGAAATTTTGAATTAGTAATAATATATAGTATTGGTAAAATTTGTGCCAGCTACTGCGGTTATACAAATGATGCAAATAAAAATTTTTAGTAATAGTTAAATTTTTATTATTTAATTTATTTTTAAATTTATTAGGTGAAATTTTTAAATTTATTTATTATTAATATAAAATTAATTTAAGCTATAAAAATTTTATTATAAACTAGGATTAGATACCCTATTATTAAAATTAAATAAATTAAATACTTAAGTAGTAGTAGTTATATTCTTAAAATTTAAAGAATTTGGCGGTGTTTTAGTCTATTTAGAGGAATCTGTTCTGTTATTGATAATCCACGTTGGACCTTACTTAAATTTGTAATCAATTTGTATATCGTCGTCATCAGAATATATTATAAGATTAATAATTTTCTAAATATTTTATTAAATAGTATGTCAGGTCAAGGTGCAGTTTATGTTTAAGTAGAAATGGATTACAATAAAATTATTTATACGGATAATTTTTTGAAATAAAAGTTTGAAGGTGGATTTAATAGTAATATAAAAAAGATTATTTATATGATTATAGCTCTAAAACATGCACACATCGCCCGTCGCTCTCATTTTTAAAATGAGATAAGTCGTAACATAGTAGATGTACTGGAAAGTGTATCTAGAATGACAATTTAAAGCTTAATTAGTAAAGTATTTCATTTACATTGAAAAGAAATTTGTGCAAATCAATTTAAATTGATAATAATTATTTATTAATTGTTTTTTTTTTTTTTATTATTATTTAATAAAAGTAATTTTAAATTTTTAAGTTTTAGTAATTTATAATGAAATAATATTTTTAATTATAGTGTATTAGTATTTTAAAAGAATATTGAAATAATTTGAAAAATTTTTAATTTTAAAGAAAATTTTATTTATTGTACCTTGTGTATCAGGGTTTATTAATTAATTAATTATTATAATAATTTTTCTCGAATTTTAAAGATTTAATTATATATAAAAGTTATTGTAGAATAAATATTTTAAATATATAATTAGAAATGAAATGTTAATCGTTTTAAAATATATCTAGTTTTTTAAGAAATAAATTTAATTTAATTTATTTATTTTATTGTTTTAATTTATTAATTTAATAAATAAATAAAGTAATATTTTAAGGGATGAGCTTTAAAATAAATTTTTATATTTTTTATGATTTTTAAATAAATATAAGCTTAAAAATAGCTATTATTAATAAATTTGTTATAATTTATTTTTTATAAAAAATTATTTAATTTAAATTAAATTTTTTATTAAAATTTAAAGATTAATTAAAAATCTTTAGTAATTATGATAAAATTAGTATATTAATTTTTATAAAATAATTTAATTGTTAGGTTTTAATGAAGAATTCGGCAAATTAAATATATTCACCTGTTTATCAAAAACATGTCTTTTTGTAATTTATTTAAAGTCTAACCTGCCCACTGAAATTTAAAGGGCCGCGGTATTTTGACCGTGCGAAGGTAGCATAATCAATAGTCTTTTAATTGAAGGCTGGTATGAATGGTTGAATGAGATATATACTGTTTTTTTAAAAATTTTATAGAATTTTATTTTTTAATTAAAAAGTTAAAATATAATTAAAAGACGAGAAGACCCTATAGATCTTTATTTTTATAAATTATAATTTATAAAGAATTTTAAAAATTATATTTTAAATAAAATTTTACTGGGGTGGTATTAAAATTAAATTAACTTTTATTATTTATTAACATATATTTATGAATAAAAGATCCTGTTTTATGGATTAAAAATTTAAGTTACCTTAGGGATAACAGCGTAATTTTTTTAGAGAGTTCATATCGATAAAAAAGATTGCGACCTCGATGTTGGATTAAGAGTTATTTTTAGGTGTAGAAGTTTAAAGTTTAGGTCTGTTCGACCTTTGAATTCTTACATGATCTGAGTTCAAACCGGTGTAAGCCAGGTTGGTTTCTATCTTTAATTAATTATTATATTGTAGTACGAAAGGACCTAATATAAAAAATATAATTTTATTATAATGAAAATTATTAAAATAATTTACTATTTTGGCAGATTAGTGCAATAAATTTAGAATTTATAAATATAATTTTTAATTATAAATAGTATTGTTTATTATTGATAATTTAATACCTTTAATTGGAAGATTATTATTAGTTATTTGTGTAATAGTAGGAGTTGCTTTTTTGACTTTATTAGAACGAAAGGTTTTAGGTTATATTCAAATTCGTAAAGGTCCTAATAAAGTAGGATTTAATGGATTATTACAACCTTTTAGTGATGCTGTAAAATTATTTACTAAGGAACAAACATATCCATTATTATCTAATTATATTTCTTATTATTTTTCTCCAGTTTTTTCTTTATTTTTATCTTTATTAATTTGAATATGTATTCCTTATTTAATTAAATTATATTCTTTTAATTTAGGAGTATTATTTTTTTTATGTTGTACTAGTTTAGGGGTTTATACTGTAATAATTGCAGGGTGGTCATCAAATTCTAATTATGCATTATTAGGGGGATTACGGGCAGTAGCTCAAACTATTTCTTATGAAGTAAGTTTGGCTTTAATTTTATTAAGATTTATTTTTTTAGTAGGAAATTATAATTTTTTGAATTTTTATATTTATCAAGATTATGTTTGATTTATTATTTTTTGTTTTCCTTTAGGATTAGTTTGATTAGCTTCTTGTTTAGCTGAAACTAATCGAACTCCTTTTGATTTTGCAGAAGGAGAATCTGAATTAGTTTCAGGGTTTAATGTAGAATATAGAAGAGGGGGATTTGCTTTAATTTTTTTAGCCGAATATTCTAGTATTTTATTCATAAGAATGTTATTTGTAGTTATTTTTTTAGGAAGAGATATTTATAGTTTTATGTTTTTTTTAAAATTAACTTTTATTTCTTTTATTTTTATTTGAGTGCGAGGAACTTTACCTCGATTTCGATATGATAAATTAATATATTTAGCTTGAAAAAGTTTTTTACCTTTATCTTTAAATTATTTATTTTTTTTTGTAGGATTAAAAATTTTTTTTATTTCTATATTATTTTAATGAATAAAATTTAGTATAAATTAATAGAAGGATTTACTTCTTTCTTATGTTTTCAAGACATATGCTATAAAAGCTTATTAATTTAATTTAATAACTTATCTCAAAACTTAGCTAATATAGGATTAATAATAAAATATGAAAAATATAAAACAGTTAGAATTTGTCCTGTTAAAATATAAGGATCTTCTACTGGGCGGGCTCCAATTCAAGTTAATAAAGATGCTACAATTACTATATTTCAAAATAAAATTTGATTTAATGGATAAAATTGTAGTCCTCGGAATTTTCTTATATGAGTAAATGGTAAAATTAATAAAATGGCAATAGATAATACTAGAGCAATTACTCCTCCTAATTTATTAGGAATTGAACGAAGAATAGCATAAGCAAATAAAAAATATCATTCAGGTTGAATATGAACTGGAGTTACTAAAGGGTTAGCAGGAATAAAATTTTCTGGGTCTATTAATAAATAATTAAATTTTCAAATAAAAGCAATAAGAATTCATAAAAATACAATAAATCCAAAAATATCCTTATAGATAAAATAAGGGTGGAAAGGAATTTTATCTACATTTCTATTTAATCCTAATGGATTATTTGAACCTGTTTGATGTAAAAATAATAAGTGAATTATTATTAAAGCTAAAATAATAAAAGGAAAAATAAAGTGAAAAGTGAAAAATCGAGTTAAAGTTGCATTATCAACTGCAAATCCTCCTCAAATTCATTGAACTAAATCTATTCCTAAATATGGTACAGCTGATAAAAGATTTGTAATTACTGTAGCTCCTCAAAAAGATATTTGTCCTCAAGGTAAAACATAACCTAAAAATCCAGTTGCTATAGTTAAAAATAAAATAATAACTCCTGTATTTCATGTTATATGGTATAAATATGATTCATAATATACTCCTCGACCTACATGAATAAATAAACAAGCAAAAAAAAAAGAAGCTCCATTAGCGTGGCAAATTCGTAGAAATCATCCATTATTTACATCACGACAAATATGATTTACTCTATTAAAAGCTGTTTCAATATCTGCAGCATAATGTATTGCTAAAAATAATCCTGTTAAAATTTGTAATATTAAACATAAACCAAGTAATGATCCAAAATTTCATCAAGCTGAAATATTTGAAGGAGCAGGTAAGTCAACTAAAGCATTATTAGCAATTCTAATTAAAGGGTGGGTTTTTCGAATAGGTTTAAACATTAATTTATTGGCCGTAATGGTCCATAAAATTTTTTTGTAATTTTTACTGTTACTAATAAAGTTAAAAATAAATAATTAATTAATAACAATGTAATTAAATTGGTTGGAAAATTGTATATTTTATTTAATGATAAAATATTTTCATTAATTAAATTAATATTTAATGATAATTTTTTTATTTCTATATTTGTAATAAATTGTTCAGTTAATCTTTTATCTAATAATATAAAAATTATAATTATTATTATTAATAAAAAAATTCTAAATATCGTTAATTTAAATGATATAGTAAATATTTCATTTGATGATAAAGATGTAACATAAATAAATAAAATTAATATACCTCCTAAAAAAATTAAAAATAAAACATAAGAAAATCAAAATGATTCAACATAAATTCCAGTAATTAGACAAGTTAAAAAGGTTTGAATTAATAATATTAGACCTATAGAAAGAGGGTGTTTTATTTGTATAAAAATAAATCTTATAATTAAACAAATTATTATAATAATTAATTTTGTAATATCAAGAAATAGTTTATTTAAAATATTAACTTTGGGAGTTAGTGAAAAAGAGATTTCTTTTTTCTTGAAGTTTAAAAAAAAGTAATTTTTATTTTTAGTTTACAAGACTAATGTTTTTATTAAACTATTTAAACTAATATTAATGGCAAATATATTTTTAATATTTTATTTATCTATAATTATATTTTTATTTGGATGTATAGTATTTGTTTCTAATCGAAAACATTTATTATCTACTTTATTAAGTTTAGAATATATAGTATTAAGATTATTTATTTTTTTATTTTTTTATTTAAATTTTATAAACTATGAAACTTATTTTAGTATATTTTTTTTGACTTTTTGTGTTTGTGAAGGGGTATTAGGTTTATCTATTTTAGTTTCAATAATTCGAACTCATGGTAATGATTATTTTCAAAGTTTTTCAATTTTACAATGTTAAAGTTTGTTTTTGTATTAGTATTTATATTTTTTCTTTCTTTTTTAAAAAATTTTTATTGAATGGTTCAAAATTTAATTTTTTTATTAACTTTTATTTTTATAATTAATTTAAGATCTTTAAATTATTTTAATTATATTTCTTATTATTTTGGATTAGATATAATTTCTTATGGTTTAATTTTATTAAGATTTTGAATTTGTGGTTTAATATTAATAGCAAGAGAAAAGGTTTATTTATTAAATAATTATAAATCTTTATTTATTTTTATAATTTTATTTTTGCTTTTAATATTAGTTTTAACATTTAGTTCAATAAGTATATTTATATTTTATTTGTTTTTTGAAGCTAGATTAATTCCAACTTTATTTTTAATTTTAGGTTGAGGGTATCAACCAGAACGTTTACAAGCTGGAATTTATTTATTATTTTATACTTTATTAGCTTCTTTACCTTTATTAATTGGAATTTTTTATATCTTAAATTATATAAATACTCTTTCTTTTATTTTATTATCTAATTTTTTTTTTATAAATATAAATTTATTGTATTTATCTTTAGTTTTTGCTTTTTTAGTAAAAATGCCTATATTTTTGGTTCATTTATGATTACCAAAGGCTCATGTTGAAGCTCCTGTTTCTGGATCAATAATTTTAGCAGGAATTTTATTAAAATTAGGGGGTTATGGTTTATTACGAATATTTTCTTTATTACAAATTTCTGGAATAAAATATAATTATTGGTGAATTAGTGTGAGATTAGTTGGAGGAGTACTAATTAGTTTAGTATGTTTACGTCAAACAGATTTAAAAGCATTAATTGCTTATTCTTCTGTTGCTCACATAGGAATTGTTTTAAGAGGACTATTAACTATATCATATTGAGGATTAACTGGGTCTTATGCTTTAATGATTGCCCATGGTTTATGTTCTTCTGGTTTATTTTGTTTAGCTAATATTTCTTATGAACGAATAGGAAGTCGAAGATTATTAATTAATAAGGGTTTATTAAATTTTATACCTTCTTTAAGATTATGATGATTTTTATTATGTTCTGGTAATATAGCTGCTCCCCCAACTTTAAATTTATTAGGAGAAATTTCTTTATTAAATAGAATTGTAGCATGGTCTTGGGTTACAATAATTATATTGTCTTTGTTATCTTTTTTTAGAGCTGCTTATTCATTATATTTATTTGCTTATAGACAACATGGAAAAATTTATTCAGGAATTTATTTTTTTTCTGGTGGAAGAATTCGAGAGTTTTTATTATTAATATTACATTGATTACCTTTAAATTTATTAATTTTAAAAAGTAGTTTTTGTATATTATGACTTTATTTAAATAGTTTAATAAAAATATTGATTTGTGGTGTCAATGATATGAGTTTTCATTTTAGATCGTGAATATATTAATTAATTATTGTAAAATTAGTTTTTATTTTTTAATTTTTATTAGAGGAAGTTTATTTTTAATAAGATTAAAATTTTTGTTAAATGATTTAGTTTATTTTATTGAATGAGAAATTTTAAGCCTTCAATCAATATCAATTGTTATGACTTTTTTATTTGATTGAATAAGATTAATATTTATATCTTTTGTCTTATTAATTTCTTCTTTAGTTATTTTTTATAGAAATCAATATATAGAAGAAGATTATAATATTAATCGTTTTATTTTATTAGTTTTAATATTTGTTATATCAATAATAATATTAATTATTAGACCAAATTTAATTAGAATTTTATTAGGGTGAGATGGGTTAGGTTTAGTTTCTTATTGTTTAGTTATTTATTTTCAAAATGTAAAATCTTATAATGCGGGAATATTAACCGCATTATCTAATCGAATTGGAGATGTAGCCTTATTATTGGCTATTGCTTGAATGTTAAATTATGGTAGTTGAAATTATATTTTTTATTTAGATATAATAAAAAATAATATTGAAATAATAGTTATTGGCGCGTTAGTTATATTAGCTGCTATAACAAAAAGAGCTCAAATTCCTTTTTCATCTTGATTGCCTGCTGCTATAGCAGCTCCAACTCCAGTTTCTGCTTTAGTTCATTCTTCTACTTTAGTAACTGCTGGGGTTTATTTATTAATTCGATTTAATGATTTGCTTATAAATTGGTGAATAAGACAATTTTTATTATTAATTTCTGGATTAACTATATTTATAGCTGGTTTAGGAGCTAATTTTGAGTTTGATTTAAAAAAAATTATTGCTTTATCAACTTTAAGACAATTAGGTTTAATAATAAGAATTTTATCTATAGGATTTTATAAGCTGGCTTTTTTTCATTTATTAACTCATGCTTTATTTAAGGCTTTATTATTTATATGTGCGGGGTCAATTATTCATAATATAAAAAATTCTCAAGATATTCGAATAATAGGAAGATTAAGAATAAGTATACCTTTAACTTGTAGATGTTTTAATGTAGCAAATTTGGCATTATGTGGTATACCTTTCTTAGCTGGATTTTATTCTAAGGATTTAATTTTAGAAATAGTAATATTATCTTATGTTAATATTTTTGTTTTTTTTCTTTTTTTTTTTAGTACAGGTTTAACTGTATGTTATTCTTTTCGTTTATGTTTTTATTCAATAACTGGTGATTTTAATAGAAGTAGTTTACATCCTTTAAATGATTCAGGGTGAACTATATTATTTAGAATTTGTTTTTTAACAATTATAGCTGTAATTGGAGGAAGTCTTTTAAGTTGATTAATGTTTTTAAATCCTGCTATAATTTGTTTACCTTTAGATATGAAAATATTAACATTATTTGTATGTTTGTTTGGAGGAATTATTGGTTATTTATTAAGAAATGTTAAATTGTTTTTTGTTAATAAGGCATTATATTATTATAATTTTACAAATTTTGTTGGTTCTATATGATTTATACCTGTTATTTCTACATTAGGGATTGTTAATTATCCATTAAAATTAGGATTATATTCATATAAAAGTTTTGATCAAGGATGAAGAGAATTTTTTGGGAGTCAAATAATTTATTTTCAATTAAAAAATTATTCTTTATATCTACAAGAATTTCAAAAAAATAATTTAAAGATTTATTTATTAAGTTATATATTATGATTTATTATTTTATTAATATTAGTTGTAATAGTAAATTAATTTAAATAGCTTACATTTAGAGCATGACACTGAAGATGTTAGGGTGATTAATTTAATCTTTAAATATTTATAAAAAATAAATTTTTATTTTTACATTGAAAATGTAATGTTTTTATTAAACTATATAAATGAAATATGAGGATCAAGAAAAAGCTGCTAACTTTTATCTTTAATGGTTTAATTCCATTTATATTTCTTTAATTGGAATTTTAAAAATTCAATTTTATCATTAACAGTGATATACCTCTCTTTGGTTTCAATTAATAAGGTAAATTGAAAATTCAATACTTTTTAAATGCAAATTAAATGTTATAGTTAACTATTACCCCAAAATATGGGTGAATTTCACCTAAGATTAGGCCGAAACTAATTGCAATAAATCGCTTCATATTTATTCATTTCATTCTAAAGCTCCTTGATTTCATTCATGATAAAGCCCAATTAATAAAATGAAAATAAAAAATAATCTAGTAATTGTTCAATTTATTAAATTTGACGATTTAATAATTAAAATTATAGGCAATAATAAAGCGATTTCAACATCAAAAATTAAAAAAATAATAGCAATTAAAAAAAATCGTAATGAGAAAGGTAGTCGAGAAGAATTTATTGGGTCAAATCCACATTCAAATGGAGAACATTTTTCTCGATCTAATAAAGTCTTTTTTGATAATAAAGTTGCTAATATTATTACAACAATTGTAATAATAAAAATAATTATTGTTATTATTGATAGTATTAATATTATTTATACTAAAATTATTTAGTCCTTGTGATTGGAAGTCACATATACAAAATTATACTTTATAAATATCTACCTCATCAATAAATAGTAATATATAAAAATAATCATACAACATCTACAAAATGTCAATATCAGGCAGCTGCTTCAAATCCAAAGTGATGATTTTTTGAAAAATGATAATTAATGTGTCGTAAAAAACAAATTAATAAAAATGTTGTTCCAATTAATACATGCAATCCATGGAATCCTGTTGCTATATAAAATGTAGATCCATATACAGCATCTGCAATTGTAAATGGGGCTTCAATGTATTCATAAGCTTGTAGAATAGTAAAGTATACCCCTAAAACAATTGTAAAAAATAAACCTTGAGTTCCTTGTGAATGGTTACTTTCTATTAATGCGTGATGTGCTCAAGTTACAGTAACTCCTGAGGCTAATAAAATAGCTGTATTTAATAATGGAATTTGAAATGGATTGAATGCTATAATTCCTACTGGAGGTCAAGTTATTCCTAATTCAATAGTTGGTGATAAACTTCTGTGAAAAAAAGCTCAAAAAAAAGAGATGAAAAAAAATACTTCAGATACAATAAATAAAATTATTCCTCATCGTAATCCAATTGTTACTGGAAATGTGTGTAATCCTTGAAAAGTTCCTTCACGAGAAATATCTCGTCATCATTGATATATTGTTAAAATTGTAATAATATTTCCTAAAATAAATAATGTTATTGTATATTGATGAAATCATTGGACTAATCCAGAAACAGTTGTTATTGCTCCAATAGCTCCCGTTAAAGGTCATGGGCTATAATCGACTAAGTGAAAGGGGTGATTAGCGTGTGTTGACATTAATTTACTTCTCTTGAATAAAGAGTTCTTAATACTGCAAATACATATGATTGAATAATTGCTACAGCAGATTCTAATACTAATAAAGCAATTTGTGTTGTTAAAATAACTGATAAAATAATATAATTTGTTGTAACAGGCCCTGTGTTTCCTAATAAAGTTAATAATAAATGTCCTGCAATTATATTAGCTGTTAATCGAACAGCTAAAGTTCCGGGTCGAATAACATTTCTAATTGTTTCAATGCATACTATAAAAGGCATTAAAACTGGAGGAGTTCCTTGAGGAACTAAATGAGCAAACATGTGTTGAGTATGGTTAATTCATCCATATAACATAAATCTTAATCATAAAGGAAATGCTAAAGTTAATGTTAATGTTAAATGGCTTGTTCTTGTAAAAATATAAGGGAATAATCCTAAAAAATTATTAAATATAATTAAACTAAATAATGAAATAAATATTAGTGTTCTTCCATTATGTCCAGAAGGTCCTAATAAAGTTTTAAATTCTTTATGAAGTGTTAATAAAATATTGTTTCAAATTAATTGAAATCGATTTGGTATTAATCAATAAGATATAGGAATTAAAAATAATCCTAAAAAAGTTCTTAATCAATTTAATGATAAATTTAAAATAGATGTTGAAGGGTCAAAAACAGAAAATAAATTTGTTATCATTTTCAATTTAATTTATTTAATTTAATATTTAAAGATTGAGAAGTTTTTATAGGTGAATAAAAAAAACAAAAGTAATTTAAAATATTAAAAATTACTAATGTAATTGAAAAAACAAAAAATAAAATTAACCAATTAATTGGGGCTATTTGTGGAATTAAAAAATATTAGATTTAACTAATTTTTTCAGTTTGACATACTAAGGTTTTATATAAAACTAATTTTTTAATAGTTATTTATAATAATTTTAATTTAAAGTTCATTAGAAGTAAGTGCTAATTTACTATAATATGATTTAAGAGATCATTACTTGCATTCAGTCATCTAATGAATTAGTTATAGAAGTAATTCATTTAATAAAATAATTTATAGGAATTCTTTCAATTACAATTGGTATAAATCTATGATTTGCTCCACAAATTTCTGAACATTGCCCAAAAAATAATCCTGGTCGATTAATTAAAAAGTTAATTTGATTTAATCGTCCTGGTGTTGCATCAACCTTTACTCCTAAGGAAGGAACTGTTCAAGAATGTAATACATCTGTTGCTGTAACTAAAATTCGAATTTGATTATTTATAGGTAAAACAATACGATTATCAACATCTAATAATCGGAATCCATTTGTTTCAAGTTCATTTGTTGGGATTATATATGAGTCAAATTCTAAATTTAAAAAATCTGAATATTCGTAACTTCAATATCACTGATGTCCAATTGATTTTAAAGTAATAGAAGGTGTATTAATTTCGTCTATTAAATATAATAATCGTAAAGAAGGAAAAGCAATAAATATTAAAATAATTGCTGGTAATACAGTTCAAATAATTTCAATAGTTTGTCCGTGAAGTAAATATCGATTAGTAAATTTGTTAAATAATAATATTCCTATAATATATCCAACTAAAATTGTAATTATTGTTAAAATTAATAATGTATGATCGTGGAAAAAATTTAATTGTTCTATTAAAGGGGATGATCTATCTTGCAATCCTAAATTTGCTCATGTTGCCATTTTCTAACAAAAGATAAAATCTTTATATATGAAGCTTAAATTCATTGCACTAATCTGCCATATTAGAAATTATTAGTTAATAAAGGAAGTTCTGCATAAGTATGTTCAGCAGGTGGAAGAGTGTGATATCATTCAATAGATGATGATAATTGTATTGGGAATCTAGGAGTACGTTGAGTAATTATACTTTCTCAAATAATAAATAAGAAATATAAAATAGCAAATAAAGAAATTGTTCTACCTAAAGAAGAAACAATATTTCATGATAAATAACTATCAGGAAAATCAGAATAACGTCGAGGCATTCCAGCAAGACCTAAAAAATGTTGAGGAAAAAATGTTAAATTTACTCCAATAAATATAATGAAAAATTGAATTTTTAGTCAAGTTGGATTTATAGTTAATCCTGTTAATAAAGGATATCAATGAACAAATCCTGCTATAATAGCAAATACTGCTCCTATAGATAATACATAATGAAAATGAGCAACTACATAATAAGTATCATGTAGAACAATATCAAGAGAAGAATTAGCTAAAACTACTCCTGTTAATCCTCCAACTGTAAATAAAAATACAAATCCAAATGATCACAATATAGCAGGGCTATATGTTAATTGAGTTCCATGAAGAGTAGCTAGTCAACTAAAAATTTTAATTCCTGTAGGAACAGCAATAATTATTGTAGCTGAAGTGAAGTATGCTCGTGTATCAACGTCTATTCCTACTGTAAATATATGATGAGCTCATACAATAAATCCTAATAATCCAATAGCTAGTATAGCATAAATTATACCTAAATTTCCGAAAGTTTCCTTCTTTCCTCTTTCTTGAGTAATAATATGTGAAATTATTCCGAATCCAGGTAAAATTAAAATGTAAACTTCTGGATGTCCAAAAAATCAAAATAAATGTTGATATAAAATAGGATCTCCTCCACCTGCTGGATCAAAGAATGAAGTATTAAGATTTCGATCAGTTAGTAATATTGTAATAGCTCCCGCTAAAACAGGTAAAGATAATAATAATAAAATAGCAGTAATTACTACAGATCATACAAAAAGAGGTATTCGATCTAATGTAATTCCTGGCGATCGTATATTAATAACAGTAGTAATAAAATTTACTGCTCCTAAAATAGAAGAAATCCCAGCTAAATGTAGTGAAAAAATAGCTAAATCTACTGAAGCCCCAGCATGAGCAATCCCAGAAGATAGAGGAGGATAAACAGTTCAACCAGTTCCTGCCCCATTTTCTACTATACTTCTAGAAATAAGAAGAGTTAAAGAAGGAGGAAGTATTCAAAATCTTATATTATTTATTCGAGGGAATGCTATATCTGGGGCTCCTAATATTAAAGGAACTAATCAATTTCCAAATCCTCCAATTATAATAGGTATAACTATAAAAAAAATTATGATAAAAGCATGGGCTGTTACAATTACATTATAAATTTGATCATCTCCAATAAAAGCTCCAGGATGACCTAATTCAGCTCGAATAAGAATTCTTAATGAAGTTCCTACTATCCCAGCTCAAGCTCCGAAAATAAAATATAATGTTCCAATATCCTTATGATTTGTTGAAAATAATCATTGTCGCGATTAAATGGCTGAAGTTTAGGCGATAAATTGTAAATTTATTTATGGGAATTAATCTCTTTAATCAGGCTTTATAGTCAATAATGATATTAGACTGCAATTCTAAAGGAATAATTTAATTTATTAAAGCTTGAATCTTAAGAATTAAAAGACTAATACAAATATTTTCAGCTTTGAAGGCTATTAGTTTAATTAACTTAAATTCTTAAATAATAATATAAATTATTGATATTATTACTAACCCTCTAATTGAAATAAAATTAAAAATTAATCTAATAAATGATAATTTATTATTAAAATTATTTTTTAATAATCAAGAATTTTTTTGATAATTTAGTATAAAAATTCTATATGATAATCGTAAATAAAAATATAAAGTAATTAAAGTTAAACAAACTCTAATTGTTAAAATAAATATTTGATTTATTATTACTAGATTTTGAATAACTAATCATTTAGGTAAAAATCCTAAAAAAGGAGGTAATCCCCCTAAAGATAATAAATTTAAAAAAATAAATAATTTAATAATTGGATTTATTACTGATAAATTAAAAATTTGATTAAAATAAAATAATTTGAAATTATTAAATATTAAAACAATAGAAAAAGATAATAAAGAGTATAATAAAAAATAAATTATTCATAATATTTCATTATTTATTATTGCTAAAAGTATTCATCCTAAATGGTTAATTGAAGAAAATGCTATTAATTTTCGAATTGATGTTTGATTTAATCCTCCTAAAGATCCAATTAATATAGATAAAATAATTGTAATTATAAAAAAGTTATAAATAAAATTATAAGAAATTAATATTAAAGGAGCAATTTTTTGTCATGTTATTAAAATTAACCCATTAATTCAAGATAATCCTTCTATGACTTCTGGGAATCAAAAATGAAAAGGAGCAGCTCCTCTTTTTAACAATAATGTTGATAAAATTAAAATTTCATTAAATGAATTATATAAAATTAAATTATTATTATAAAAAAATATTAATATAATAATAGCAAATAATAAAATTGAAGAAGCAAAAGCTTGTGTTAAAAAATATTTTAATGAACTTTCTGAAGTTAATAAATTTTTTTTATTATCATTTATTAGGGGGATAAATGATAATAAATTAATTTCTAACCCTATTCATGCTCCTAATCAAGAATTAGAAGAAATTGTTACTAATGTTCCAAAAATTAATATTATTAAAAAAATATTATTAGAGATTTTTTTGATTAAAAAGAAAAGGATTATAACCTTTATAAATGGGGTATGAACCCAGTAGCTTGATTAGCTTATCTTTTTATATTTTAGTGTATGACGCACAAAAGATTTTGATTCTTTTAGAAATAGTTTAATTCTATTAAATATAATAAATAATGAATGAAATATTAAATTTCATGATTTACCCTATCAAGGTAATCCTTTTTATCAGGCAATTCATT